GTTTCACTCCGATAGTATCATAAATCGAGTCAATGCAGAGGAAATGAATACATTTCTATACTATTTAGTAAGTGAAATATATAAAACATAATCCGGATTATGCCAATCACTTATTCTACTGGATCTTACGGAGCCTGTTCATATCATACACGACATGATCGGGTCTGATCATAGAAAAGATTCTCTTCAAACGAACCGGCCTATCTTCTGTATGGGGCTTACGCGGTGGTTGGAACAAAGACACATTTTTTTGTTGTGAATTCAAATGTGGCAGATAGATAAGGACATATATCTGCAAGGCCCGATCAATAGTTCAAGTCACACACTCCCATAATCCATTTTATCTTCGGAAAATTCACTTCAACTATGAGTGTCAAAAAAATAATAAATTTTTGTAGAGTTGAAGAGAAATATCCCAATACATGTCTTATTTTTTTTTTCAATAATCCATATTTGTAGCAATGAAATACTAGTGTTCCTACCCCAAGTGATAGATGATTGATTACAAGATGGTATATATTCTTTATAAAGGACCAGAAATACCTTGCTTACGTATCATTGGGAAGTGCATTAACATAAATACGGCGGTAAGAAGAGGTAATACAAAAGTGTGTAAACTATAAAAACGAGTCAAAGTGGATTGTCCTACACTAGCACTTCCACGTAATAACTCTACCAGAGGCGAGCCTATTACAGGAATAGCGTCTGGTACGCCTGTTACAATTTTTACTGCCCAATAACCAATTTGGTCCCGAGGTAAGGAATAACCAGTTACACCAAAAGATGCGGTCAATACACCCAAAACCACACCTGTAACCCAAGTCAATTCACGAGGTTTTTTAAAGCCGCCGGTGAGATACACGCGAAATACGTGCAGGATCATCATTAGGACCATCATACTTGCCGACCATCGATGAACTGATCGGATTAACCAACCAAAATTAGCTTCAGTCATTATATATTGAACAGAAGCAAAGGCCTCCGTAACGGTCGGACGATAATAAAAAGTCATAGCAAACCCGGTAGCTACTTGTACTAAAAAACAAGTAAGCGTAATTCCCCCTAGACAATAAAATATGTTGACGTGAGGAGGAACATATTTACTAGTTATATCATCGGCAATTGCCTGAATCTCAAGACGTTCTTCGAACCAATCATAGATTTTATTGAGATAGGTAAATCAAGGGGACCCCCCCGGAGAACCGTATATGAAAATTTCATCTCGTACGGCTCAAACAGAAACACCCAAATACTAGTTCTAACGGATGTGTGTAATATAAAGTTTGAAATTTATTAATTCTATGATTTATTATTCAATTTTTTTTTTGAAGATACTAAAGAATAAAAATCCGAAAGCTCTTCTTTGTGGTTATAATGCCAAAAAATCAAGTCGGCTCATTCGTCTATATATTGATCGTTATAGGCCTCTTGAATCTTCTATTTACCTATTTTCTTTGGTGCTATTTATGTGTAATGCGTCTTTACTGCTGTTTTCTTTATTATTGATAGGAATTCTCTTGTTAAGACCCTATGAATTGATTAAAACCTCAGATTCATACTAAAACCACGATGATTCAATAAAACCCTTTCAAACTAAGTCTAAGTCCCAAAATTCCCTGAGTAAGAACCATTGGATCATCACTTATTCAATGAATAGATATAATGACTAAAAATCCAAACCAAAGAAACCTTTGTTTTGTCCTTTGATCAAAATAAGCATAAACGAAAGTTTGAAAGAATAAAAATAGTTCTATTTATAACTTCTAACTCTTTGAAAAAATTTTTTGAAGTCCGGACACGAGGTCTGACTATTAAGTATGAATCATAGTTCTAATAGTAATCTATTTCATATATTCCGTGCTCCAGATATTAGAATGAATATCCGACGAAGTAAAACCATCTCTATCAAGATGACAGACCCATTCTCTGTACTATCCATAGGATCATTTATACCAAGTCACACACTCATATTCCGGAAATACAGAAACAAAGAAATTCCACGGTCAAACTACCAAAATAGAATGGGATAAAAATCAGAAACCTAAACGCTTCACTTTGTATTGAAAAAGCCAGTTAATGGTTCTTGGGAATCTAATTCATTGAAATTCCATCCAGTAAAATGGAAGAATTATAAATCTCCAAAATAATAGATAGGAATATCGCGAATAGAGCCATTGCGAGACCCATCAAAGGAGTAGTTCCCCACCCAGGAGCTACTTTACCATATTCTGAATTCAATGGTTTCAATAAACTCCCCGCATTAGTTCGTTTTGGGCGGCCAGATCTAGAACTACCTTCAACGGTTTGTGTAGCCATAATATTTTATATTCAGTAAGATCTGTTGACTTTGTATACCATTCCGTTGTAAATAAATGATCTTATCATAGATCCATTGTGGTCTTAAAACTTTATAATGTCTTAAAACTATATAATCATGGAAACAGCAACCCTAGTTGCCATCTTTTTATCTGGTTTACTTGTAAGTTTTACTGGGTACGCCTTATATACTGCTTTTGGGCAACCCTCTCAACAACTAAGAGATCCATTCGAGGAACACGGGGACTAGTTGAAGTACGGATCCTCCCAATATTGGGAGGATCCGTACTTCAATTGAGATAATGACAAATCATTTCACCTTTTTAGTTGGAACTTTAGGCGGGTCTCGAAAAAAGATAGCGAAAAAAATTATTCCTAGAGTTGAGACTAAAAGGAATGTATAAACCAATGCTTCCATAGATTCGATCGTGGTTTACAATTATAGCTTCCATACCTGTTTATTTGGGATCGTCTCCCGGATAAATAAAGAACAAGAGTCAAAGAAAAGGCAGTGATTCAAATCAAGATTTATCTGGTACCCCATCTAAAAATCACAAAAAGAAAATAAAAATGAAAAGTAACAAGTAACAAAGCATATTGTATCAGACTACTTGTCTTCTTGTAGTTGGATCTCCAAGTTTTTGGAATGCTCCAAATTCCACTTGAGCATCTAAATCTGGATCAATACCAGCAAAAACATCTCGAAACAAGGTTCTAGCACCATGCCAAATGTGTCCGAAGAAGAAGAGCAAAGCAAACGAAGCATGTCCAAAAGTAAACCAACCCCGTGGACTGCTACGAAAAACACCATCGGATTTCAAAGTAGCACGATCTAATTCAAAAATCTCACCCAATTGAGCACGTCTAGCATATTTTTTCACAGTAGCGGGATCGCTATAACTGACTCCGTTGAGTTCGCCGCCATAGAACTCGACAGTTACACCTACTTGTTCGACACTATATTTAGATTCCGCCCTTCTAAAAGGAACATCGGCTCTAACAATTCCGTCTCCGTCTACCAAAACAACCGGAAATGTTTCAAAAAAAGTAGGCATACGACGTACAAAAAGTTCGCGCCCCTCTTTATCTCTAAAGATAGGATGTCCTAACCACCCAACAGCTATTCCATCCCCGTTGTCCATTGAGCCCGCTCTGAATAACCCCCCCTTTGCCGGATTATTGCCGATGTAATCATAAAAAGCTAGTTTTTCGGGAATTTTAGACCAAGCTTCAGATAAACTTTGATTTTCAGCCAACCCAGCACCAATTCTTCGATATATTTCTTGTTGGAAGTATCCTTGATCCCATTGATAACGAGTGGGACCAAATAATTCAATCGGGGTAGTTGCTGAACCATACCACATAGTTCCAGCAACTACAAAAGCGGCAAAAAAGACAGCAGCAATACTACTGGAAAGGACGGTTTCAATATTTCCCATACGTAATCCTTTGTATAGGCGTTGAGGTGGACGTACACTAAGATGGAATAGACCCGCCAATATGCCCAAGGTCCCTGCTGCAATATGATGAGAGGCTATTCCTCCCGGAACAAAAGGATCAAAACCCTCCACACCCCACGCTGGATTTACGGATTGTACCCTTCCAGTTAGTCCATAAGGATCGGACACCCATATTCCAGGACCATACAATCCTGTTACATGAAATGCACCAAAACCAAAGCAAGCCACCCCTGATAGAAATAAATGAATTCCAAAGATCTTAGGCAAATCCAAAGAGGGTTTTCCTGTACGTTCATCAGTAAATATTTCTAGATCCCAATACACCCAATGCCAGATAGCTGCCAAAAAGCACAAGCCCGAAAACACAATATGTGCCCCGGCCACACCTTCGTAACTCCAAATACCCGGATTCGTTACAGTACCCCCTGTGATACTCCAACCGCCCCATGAATTGGTTATTCCTAAACGAGTCATGAAGGGTATAACGAACATACCCTGTCTCCACATTGGATCAAGAACAGGATCAGAAGGATCAAAAACAGCTAATTCGTATAGAGCCATCGAACCGGCCCAACCAGCAACCAGAGCTGTATGCATTATATGGACAGAAATCAAACGACCGGGATCATTCAATACGACGGTATGAACACGATACCAAGGCAAACCCATGGAAATACCCCTTTATCAATGAAAAATAGACACAATGTAACTTTATTGCATTGGAAAAAACTATGCTGTGGACCCTCTTTTTAGTGGATTATCTTGGGGAAAGAATTAATATTTGTTTGATTCTTTTCAATTACTTTTAGTAATAATGAAACTATTTTGTTCGTAGGAACAAAAAGAAGCAGATCTATTCTACACCCGATAAGTACCAATACGCAATGGTAGGGGAGTTGATACCATTTTATATGAGTGAATGCATATATATATTTGTTCATCATTCAAAGGACTTATTTATAATAATTTTCCTTTATTCATTTTGTCTTCTTTATCTTTTTTTAGAAACTTAGTCAATCTATGGATAAAATATGATAAAGGCCAATATTAGTAGGACACTAAATCCATTGTTACGCTTTCACATCAAAGTGAGATATAGTACTTAATTTTTCTTTTATTTAATGCCTATTGGTGTTCCAAGAGTACCTTTTCGAAGTCCTGGAGAGGAAGATGCATTGTGGATTGACGTATAGTGCGACTTGTCAGATATATTGGGTCATATGGTATTTCCCCATTCTCTTCCCCGATCGAGATATCCTCCCCTTCGCCCAAGAAAGATTGATTGAATTATCAAAAATTTGGAGCGTGAAGTTCAATTAGATCCATTTTTTCGGGAGGGTATACAGATTAATATTATCAATTAGAATAATTTATGGTTATCTTGGTTAGGCCAATAAAATGAAGTATCCAGGCTCCGTTTAGAAAAAAACCGGTAAAAAATCTATTTATGATTACTATTTCTATCATATTCTATTTCTTTATATATTTATAATAGAAGTGATCTCAAACTGTTAATCAATCGAGTAATATGATGAATGCATTGAATATCTGTTGTAAGACATGAAATAAATTGTAAAAAGGAAGTCGTAGCAAAAGGACGTGGTATTGGGGCATTTGTCATATATGTGCAAATCCAAATCGGGCGGATCTTTACTCGGAGTAGAGCATAAACCTAAAAAAATTGAAGAAGCCCATTCAGGAACAAGAAAATTACATCGCGATTGAGATTGTATCTCGGTGAAACAATACATCAATGAAAAGTTAGTTAGATAAATTTAGTAATTTTTTTTTATAGATAAACAAAACAGGCCAAAACCCATCTTTTTTGAAAAATGAAAGAAAAGCCCCTTTTTATAAGTTAAAAGCCTGGTATGAAAAAAAAAAAAAAAAATAAATAAAAGAAAGCGCTAGAATCTACATCTACACATTGATTCTTTTTTTTTTTTTCGTTATTTTTGTTGAACCGTATGCATCAAAAGGTGCATGTACGGTTTCTAAGGGATACAACTTTATCCCAATCAACCGACTTTATCGAGAACGATTACTTTTTTTAGGCCAAGGGGTTGATAGCGAGATCTCGAATCAACTTATTGGTCTTATGGTATATCTCAGTATAGAGGATGATACCAAAGATCTATATTTGTTTATAAATTCTCCTGGCGGATGGGTAATACCCGGAGTAGCTATTTATGATACTATGCAATTTGTGCGACCAGATATACAGACAATATGCATGGGATTAGCCGCTTCAATGGGATCTTTTATTCTGGTCGGAGGAGAAATTACCAAACGTCTAGCATTCCCTCACGCTTGGCGCCAATGAGTTTTTTATTTGATTTGAGAGAAAAAAGAAGACTATGCCTTCGCGCTATATGAAATATGAATATTAAGTAATAATAGCATGGCACTTCGAATTCGATATGATAAATTTTTTTAAGCCTTAAATTATGTATCGAAAGAGTAGTATGAGATAAAAGGTATTTCCGATTTTATCTAATCTATCGGGAGGCCTATTTCAGCGTCACAAACTTTTTTGTTTTCACGCCGGGAGGCTCTTAACAATATTTAGGTTATGAAAGAATATGAAAATAAAAAAAATCTTGTTTTTTTATTAAAAAAAAAAAAAGAAACTTTGGGATTGCTAAATAACAGACGAAATAAATATATAAAGCAACGGAGCCATCATAGTATTTTTGAACTACTCCAAAAACAAAAAGAAGGGTGGTTATTGGATCATTTACCAACCCGAGTCTGATAGACCCTTTATTGAATTTATTTGATATTTAAGTAAGGTAAAAACGAATTCCATTATAGAGCCGTATGCAATGCGTAAAAGATGCCTGTACGGTTGTTCAATTATATATTTTATTATTCTTTATCTCTTCACCTTATCATCATGTGAGATAGAATAAACATTTATTATGTTATATCATCAGGGTAATGATCCATCAACCTGCTAGTTCTTTTTATGAGGCACAGACGGGAGAATTTATCTTGGAAGCGGAAGAACTTTTGAAGCTGCGCGAAACCGTCACAAGGGTTTATGTACAAAGGACAGGCAAACCCTTATGGGTTGTATCCGAAGATATGGAAAGAGATGTTTTTATGTCAGCAACAGAAGCCCAAGCTCATGGAATTGTTGATCTTGTAGCGACTGAATAAAAAAGAAAAAAAATAACAAAAATTTCAGACGAATTGGTGATTTGATATTTTATCTTCTTACCGGATTTAATATTCTATTCATTAATCGATTAATATAGAAATAAAAGAATTCATAATCATCCGGTTAAGATCGATCTAAACCAGCCCATTATGTATATGATTCAATATGCCAACTATTAAACAACTTATTAGAAACACAAGACAGCCAATCAGAAATGTCACGAAATCCCCCGCTCTTGGGGGATGTCCTCAGCGACGAGGAACATGTACTAGGGTGTATGTGCGACTCGTTCAGATCATGGGCTAGGACAAAAGAAAGAAAACAATTGATCCAGTATCAACGATCAGTACCAGTGAATAGACTAGAATGGAAGAACTCCATTCAATATCTAAAAATCAAAAAGATCTATCCTTCTATTGTGGTATCAAATGTATGGTTTCCGTTGGTGCAAATCCAATCAACTCCGTTTTAAATTTAAGATGAGAAAGAATTCTCCATTGATAGCAAATGATATCCATTAAGCAGGGGAAATACTATTTTAAAAAGCAGAAAAATTATGCCTTACTCTTGCAAGAACGGACTAACAGGGTCAGCTACTCAGCTAATCTTCATAATTAAATACCGTTACTGTATAAGTAGATCTCATTGTGAAAGACCTCGTACTGGATAATTATGGGTAGAGCCAAAGAGTGTGAACTGTACAAGTTAACAATAACATTGATTAAATGAAAGAAGGGCTCCGGTGTATAGAGAGGACCTCACCGTTTAAGAAGTAACCATAGAAACGATGGAACCCACTATATCCATTTATATTTACTACTTTTATGTGTTTTTGATACCTAATATCAATACAATTTTTTCTAGGCATTTCACCTAGAAAAAAAAAAATCGTGGTCGGGAAGGTTATAGTAGCAAAAGCCATTGGAATTAAAATTTTATACATTGGAAGAATCCGTTTTGTTATTAATAGACTAGGATACGGGAAGGAAATAACTGAAAGAAAGGAAATCTATTAGTTATTCATCAAAGTTTCATTTATTCAATGACCAGAATTAAACGAGGGTATATAGCTCGAAGACGTAGAACAAAAATTCGTTTATTTGCATCAACCTTTCGAGGGGCTCATTCAAGACTTACTCGTACTATTACTCAACAGAAAATAAGAGCTTTGGTTTCGGCTCATCGGGATAGAGGTAGACAAAAGAGAGATTTTCGTCGGTTGTGGATCACTCGGATAAATGCAGTAATTCGCGAGAATAAAGTATACTTCAGTTATAGTAAATTTATACACAATCTGTACAAGAGACAGTTACTTCTTAATCGTAAAATACTTGCACAAATAGCTATATTAAATAAGAGTTGTCTTTATATGATTTCCAATGAGATCATAAAATAAAGAGATTGGAAGGAATCCGTTGGAATAGTTTAAATGGAGTTCCCTGGAGAATGAACTCTGGGAAGGTAGAGTAGAAATTAGTATGATAAAATATGATAAAGTCATCAAAATGAAGAAAGACGCTAAATAAAAAATATTTATTCCTCTTGTCCCATTTTTTTTCTTACGACAGGACATTTCGATTTTACGATTTTTCGAACAAAAAAAAAAAAACGTCAATCCGCATTTGAGTTTGGATTGGAATTTTATTTTGATTCAATTCAATTGAAGAGTCAACCTATTTTTTTTCTGGTTCTAAGACCAGCAGCTCTAGCGGTTGACTCGCTTCTTTCAAATTGTTTCTCATTATTAAGAAAAGGTAACGGAGATAAAATACGAGCTTGTTTTATAGCAATAGTAATTAATCGTTGTTGTTTTAAGGTCAATCTATTCACCCGTCTAGATAATATTTTTCCTTGTTCGCTAATAAATCGACTAATTAAACTCATGTTTCTATAATCAATTCGATCCCCCGATTGGATCGGAGGCAAACGCCTACGAAAAGATCGCTTAGATTTAAGAAAGATTCGCTTGGATTTATCCATGGTTTGTTTATTCCTTATCCTGAAAATCCCAATCCTATTTCTTAATTCTACATCATCTTTGATCCGATCGAAATAGGATTTGGTTTGTTTATATTTATTTGTTTATATTTAAATAAATTAAAATAAATTATATATATATATTGTTATATATAATATGTAATTTTTCATCTTCCTTGGAAGACTGACACACGAGCGATCGGTTCGATCTATTTCTTTATCTCCCCATGAATCGTATGTTTGTAACAACAGGGACAGAATTTTCTCAATTCCAATCGACTAGGCGTATTGTGTCGATTCTTTTGAGTAATATATCTGGAAATGCCCATGGATTCCTTATTAACACGATTTCGAACACAACTGGTACATTCCAAAATAACCGTTACTCGGACATCTTTACCCTTAGCCATGAACCTCCTTTGGTTTTTGATTCACTCAATTCTTTAATTTTCCGACCCGAAGCAAGGAAGAAGAAAGGACACAAAAATAGAAGCAGGTAACTCGAAATCAAATTATGAAAGAAATATTTTGTTGCAATCAATATAGTAATAAATAATAAGTAATATAATGATTTCTAACTATATTTATAATTTTTAATTGCCGTACAGTATTTCATTTTCAGTTAAGTATCTTGTATGATATTGTTGCCCCAACGACCGCATTTCCGTTCTATTATTAATTTAATTTGAGCCTGAGCCCGAGTTCATAGTTTCACTGAGGGTGAAACCGCTTTTTCTTTGTTTTTTTTTTTTTTAGAAAGAATAAGTAAAAAAAGAAAAAACAAAGAAAAAAAGAAGGGAGGGGTAGGGATTAGTTACAGATATTTGATTGTATCTCTAATCTTCTTCCCCCTTCCCATATCAATAGCTAGAATGAAAAAAAGGGGAATATCAACGCATCCGGAAAAAAACGATTGATCTCTATCAATAAACCTGCTAAAGACCCGAACCATAGAGTACTTACTACCGGTGCCACGGAGAGATATGTTTTTAGATCTCGCATTTTAAAAACTCCTCTTTCTGTATTCGTTATTGTAATTTTATTGTAATTTGTAATACCTAATGGTAATACATATATGACCGGATGTGTATATGTAGTTAATGACTTACCACTTGTACGCGGAGTTCCTAATTCAAATTGAAATGTACAAAATAGATATTTATTAAAAGAAAAAAATACGTCCATTTCCGCCTTAAATTCCTAAAAAATATTAATTTTTTGTGGTAGATTTCATATTTATTTCATACTTTATATAAGTCTTTTACCATATTATATGTTTGTTATATGATATATGAGACCAAAAGGAAGAAGGAAGAAATGATAAGATAGTTTGTGTATATCCATGTAGGAAATAAAGATGTGGAAAACAAGGCAGGGATTCTCTACAATGACACTGTAGACCAATTGAAAGGGATGTAGCGCAGTTTGGTAGCGCGTTTGTTTTGGGTACAAAATGTCACGGGTTCAAATCCTGTCATCCCTACCTATTACTTATCTTCTGCGCAGTAACGAGGGATCAATTGAGATCAATTAATAAAATTGTACATACATAATTAAATAAATATTTAATTTTTATTTTTTATAGTATATATATATGCAAGATAAATTGGGGTTACAAAATATTTATTGTGATAATAAAGCGCTCTTAGTTCAGTTCGGTAGAACGTGGGTCTCCAAAACCCGATGTCGTAGGTTCAAATCCTACAGGGCGTGATTCTGTGTTCTTGTTAATCGCGGGAGGTCAAAATTACACTAAAATAATTGAGCAGCAACCTAAATTTGACCTCCCGCGGATTAAAGGAAGTCGGAGGTCAATAAAAAACGAGATGTTAATTAATCAAAGATCCAACTGATCACCACGTCTGTATTGTAAATAGGCAGTTACGAATAATCCAGCCAAAGTAATAGGAATTAGACCTAAGACGATTCCAAATAGCAAAACTTCAATCATTTCAATTTGTTTGAAAGGGGGAAGGGAGAGGTAATATTTATCCTTAAATATTAATCTGTATTGACTATACATCTCAATGACCAAGAATTGGTAAGGGACTGGAGAATATATGAACTACCATAGAAAGATTTTTTTATAAATTGTTCATTAAATTAATTTCAAATAAGTCGTATCTTGCTCAGACCGATAAATAGAGCTGAGGTTATAGTCAAAGATGCTAGTAGAAAACCGAAATAACTAGTTATAGTAGGCATGAAAAGGCTAAATGAAATATGTTCTTTTTATACATATGTTTCTAAAGCACTTCCCTAAGTTTCAATTTTTGAAAGATACGAGGATAAACAAAAATACCAACCAATTGAAAGGATAAATTCAATTGAAAATATTTGATTCATCAATTATTATAGACGATACTAATAAAAATAGAGTAACATAAGTAAGAAATCAATTAATCATCTGTGACATTTACCCATCCCACGCTTTTGAATCAATAGATTCATCGGTCAACTCTTGAGTTGACTGAACTAATATATGTATATAACTAACTATATGTATATATAGAATATTCGAAATTATAAATAAAGTAATAATAAGAACGTTTTTTATAACTTCATTCACAAAATGAAACTCTCTTGGAATCACTCTGGAATAAAATTGGAAAATAAGTTTGATTGTTTTTTATTGTATCGAAATATCGAATCCATTTTTTTTTTCGAACGACACTTCTAATGCACTTTTTTTTTTTACTTTAAAGCGAACTCAGTAGTAGTTCATTCACATAATCTCGCGATTGAAAAGAAAAAAGTATCGCACGATAAGATCAATCGAAACTGGGTTTTACATTTTATCTTTCCATATTACAAAGACCCATCTTTGTAATTAGGTCACGAAGACCCCCTTGGGGGGGCTAATAGAATAATGCGTGCATCACGAATATTTATTGTTTTTTATTTATTCGTTGTTCCTCTTTCTTTCATTGAATAATATCTACTATTGTTACTTGTTACTGGGTGGCCAACCAATTCCTAAAAAAAAAAAGATTCCAACAAAAAACATCTTATACAACCACAAAACGTATGTTTTTAGATGTAACGTCTAATTGAATCGTAAGAATATGAGAATCTCCTTCATAAATTATTGGAAACCAACCTGTCGAATTCACATTTTACTTGATCTTCAGTTTCTACTGAAGAAAATCCTTATACTACAGGAATTTGAGGAATTTTATATTAAATGGTACAAAATTCTACATCGACAAGCAACAAGAAAAGAAGAAAGAAATTATCTAACACTTCATTTCGATATTGATTGTGAAATTGCATTGCTGTGTCAGAAGAAGGATAGCTATACTGATTCGGTATACTCTAAAAACACCCTTGGTACAATATTGACGATCTCACAAAGATTGGTTTCAGTAAATTTCCATTTACTGATTTAATCTTTTACGGAATCGGCCCCCCCCCTGACTGTACAAGAATATGCGGAGCTCAACATGTCTGGAAGCACAGGAGAACGTTCTTTTGCGGATATTATTACCAGTATTCGATACTGGGTCATTCATAGCATTACTATACCTTCCTTATTTATTGCGGGTTGGTTATTCGTCAGCACGGGTTTAGCTTACGATGTATTT